ATGAATTCTCATTATTTCTTTTATTTGGTTCAATTCAGAATAGCCCAACCCAATCATTAATAAGATTGGGTTGCTTAATATTTATTGGTACCTGTTTGAGCCACACTCAGAACCCATATTTTTATAAACAAAGATGACAGTCTTTTATAGGACCTACGGGTTAAGTATCGACAGACCTAGTCCCTTGCCGATGCTTTTGCGGGGCAAGAATTCGTCAAGTTCGATCAGCAGGATTAAAAAATTCCAAGTCTTTTTTGTTGATCAGGCGACACCCAGATTCGAACTGGGGATAAAGGATTTGCAGTCCCCCGCCTTACCACTTGGCCATGTCGCCAAATTCCATCCAAAATAGATTAAAATCTTAATTCTAATTCTATACTATTCTATACTATATAGACTATAGAATTATTATTCTATTCTATTTATTATCTATTTATTATTAATATTATAATTATTTATATTTTTTTATAATTTTTATTTTTTATTTGATCCTGTTTAGATTCTTTTCTTCGATTGAGTGTATCTCAAAACATGCGTCGCTTACCTTTCTTTTAACTTTTCTATAGAAAAGTTAAAAGATTTCCGGCCCCCCATCACAGACTGTAAAATTAAGGGCAAATTAGAATCATTAACTCTTTACTTAAACTTCATCAACTATTTACTTATTACTCTTTCTTTTACTTTACTTACTTTTCTTAGTTTGAACTAGGGAACAGTTCTTAAATTTTTATCTCCATTTGTATTCCCTTAATCGATGCAAAATCCAATTGATTTACGACTAACGACTAATTATTATCAATTACAATTATCAAATTATAAATAATATTATTAATATATTATAAATTATAATTATAATAAAATATATGTGTATATGTAAACCCCAGAACAGTGTAAACTACAGAGATGTTTTATACGTGGATACTGAATGAATAGAAAGTAGACATATAGAGTTCGACTTGACCTATGTTGCACCAAGTTCAATTATGATAAAAGATGCTATATATGGATAGCTATATGGGCATGTGCCGGTATGTACTTCCTAAAGATTACTCCTATGAGTATTACGTACGCAATTCAATTGTATTTTATAAATTTTACTACAAAAAAATATTTGCGAATTCCTTTTTGAGCGTTTGTACTAAAAACTCTATGCTTTTCCTGATTCTTCTGTTTTTATCTCATTCATAGAGAGCAGATTGAATCCTGAATTCATTTATTTTTTGTACCCTGATCGTAATATCATAATAAAAGAATTGGGTAGAAATTGGATCAATTTTTATATCCGATAAAAGACTCCGTCAACCTAAGTGACAGAATTTTTTTTCCCAGGAATGCTTTATAAATTTTCATTTCTTTCTATTTGTACCTGGCTCAAATTCGAACTTGCGTAAAAAATGCCCTCCATTTCTCTGTCTTGCTTCCGTTCATACGTATGATATATATGGATAGAGTTGGCTAAAATTTTATGTGATTCAGTAAACAGAATATCCGTTCCATCATTGCTAGATCGATCGGTATGGTTCGATGAATAGTGAGCCAAGCCAATAATGGGATTTTTTCAATAAAGAGGAAACTTCAGATTAAGATGCTCCAGAATGGAAATGAGGGAATGTCCACAATACCTGGATTTAGTCAGATACAATCTGAGGGATTTTTTAGGTTCATTAATCAGGGCTTGGCGGAAGAATTTCATAAGTTTCCAAAAATTGAAGATAGAGATCAAGAAATTGAATTTAAATTATTTGTGGAAACATATCAATTGGTAGAGCCCTTGATAAAAGAAAGAGATGCTGTATATGAATCACTCACATATTCTTCCGAATTATATGTACCCGCGGTCTTAATTTGGAAAACCGGTCGAAATATCCAAGAACAAACTGTTTTTATTGGAAACATCCCTATAATGAATTCTTTTGGAACCTCTATAGTAAATGGAATATACCGAATTGTGATCAACCAAATATTGCAAAGTCCCGGTATTTACTACCGTTCAGAATTGGAACATAACGGAATCTCTGTATATACCAGTACTATAATATCGGATTGGGGGGGAAGGTCGGAATTAGAAATTGATAGAAAAGCAAGGATATGGGCCCGTGTAAGTAGAAAACAAAAAATATCTATTCTAGTTCTATCATCAGCTATGGGTTCGAATATAAGAGAAATTCTAGATAATGTTTGTTACCCTGAAATTTTCTTGTCTTTCCCGAATGAAAAAGAGAAAAAAAAGATTGGGTCAAAAGAAAATGCTATTTTGGAGTTTTATCAACAATTTGCTTGTGTAGGGGGGGATCCGGTATTTTCTGAGTCTTTATGCAAGGAATTACAAAATAAATTTTTTCAACAAAGATGTGAATTAGGAAAGATTGGTCGACGAAATATGAACCGGAGACTTAATCTTGATATACCCCAAAACAATACATTTTTGTTACCGCGAGATCTATTGGCTGCTGTGGATCATTTGATTGTAATGAAATTGGGAATGGGTACACTTGACGATATGAATCACTTGAAAAATAAACGTATTCGATCTGTAGCAGATCTATTACAGGATCAATTCGGATTGGCTCTTGTTCGTTTAGAAAATGCGGTTCGAGGAACTATATGTGGAGCAATCAGGCATAAATTGATACCGACTCCTCAAAATTTGGTAAATTCAACTTCATTAACAACTACTTATGAATCGTTTTTTGGCCTACACCCTTTATCTCAAGTTTTGGATCGAACTAATCCGTTGACACAAATTGTTCATGGGCGAAAATGGAGTTATTTGGGTCCTGGGGGATTGACGGGGCGAACTGCTAGTTTTCGGATACGAGATATCCACCCGAGTCACTATGGACGTATTTGCCCAATTGACACGTCCGAAGGAATCAATGTTGGACTTATTGGATCATTAGCTACTCATGTTAAGGTTGGTTATTGGGGATCTATAGAGAGTCCTTTTTATGAATTATCTGATAGATCAAAAGAGGCACAGATGGTTTATTTATCACCAAATGGAGATGAATATTATATGGTAGCAGCAGGAAATTCTTTGGCCTTGAATCGGGGTATTCAAGAACAACAGGTTGTTCCAGCTCGATATCGTCAAGAATTCCTGACTATTGCATGGGAAGAGATTCATCTTAGAAGCATTTTTCCTTTCCAATATTTTTCTATTGGAGCTTCCCTCATTCCTTTTATCGAGCATAATGATGCGAATCGAGCTTTAATGAGTTCTAATATGCAGCGCCAAGCAGTTCCCCTTTCTCGGTCCGAAAAGTGCATTGTTGGAACTGGGTTGGAAGGCCAAACGGCTCTAGATTCGGGGATTTCAGCTATAGCCGAACACAAGGGAAAAATCATTTATACTGATACTCACAAGATCGTTTTCTCAAGTAATGGGGATACTCTAAGCATTCCATTAGTTATGTATCAACGTTCCAACAAGAATACTTGTATGCATCAAAAAACTCAAGTTCGGCGGGGTAAATATATTAAAAAGGGACAAATTCTAGCGGGCGGTGCGGCCACAGCTGGTGGGGAACTCGCTTTAGGAAAAAATGTATTAGTAGCTTATATGCCATGGGAAGGTTACAATTTTGAAGACGCAGTACTAATTAGCGAACGTCTGGTTTATGAAGATATTTATACTTCTTTTAACATCCGGAAATATGAAATTCAGACTCATGTAACAAGTCAAGGTCCTGAAAGAATCACTAAGGAGATTCCGCATTTAGAGGCTTATTTACTCCGAAATTTAGACAGAAATGGAATTGTTATGCTGGGATCTTGGATAGAAACAGGTGATATCTTAGTAGGTAAATTAACACCTCAGACAGCGAATGAATCGTCATATGCCCCAGAGGATAGATTATTACGAGCTATACTTGGCATTCAGGTATCCACTTCAAAAGAAACTTCTATAAGACTACCTATAGGTGGAAGGGGCCGAGTTATTGATGTGAGATGGGTCCGTAGAAAGGGGGGTTCAAATTATAATCCAGAAAGGATTCGTGTATATATTTCACAGAAACGTGAAATCAAAGTGGGGGATAAAGTAGCTGGAAGGCATGGGAATAAAGGTATAATTTCTAAGATCTTGTCTAGACAAGATATGCCCTATTTGCAAGATGGAACGCCCGTTGATATGGTATTCAACCCATTAGGAGTCCCCTCACGAATGAATGTGGGACAGATATTTGAATGTTCGCTCGGGTTAGCGGGGGATCTGTTAAAGAGACATTATAGAATAGCACCCTTTGATGAGAGATATGAGCAAGAGGCCTCAAGAAAACTTGTTTTTTCTGAATTATATGAAGCCAGTAAGCAAACAAAAAATCCATGGGTATTTGAACCCGAATATCCGGGAAAAAGCAGAATATTTGATGGAAGAACAGGAGATCCTTTTGAACAACCTGTTCTAATAGGAAAGTCCTATATCCTAAAATTAATTCATCAAGTTGATGATAAAATTCATGGACGTTCCAGTGGGCATTACGCACTTGTTACACAACAACCCCTTAGAGGTAGGGCTAAACGAGGGGGGCAACGAGTAGGAGAAATGGAAGTTTGGGCTCTAGAGGGATTTGGTGTTGCTCATATTTTACAAGAGATGCTTACTTATAAATCTGATCATATTAGAGCTCGTCAAGAAGTACTTGGTGCTACGATTATTGGAGGAACAGTACCTAACCCGGAGGGTGCTCCAGAATCTTTTCGATTGCTCGTTCGAGAACTACGATCTTTGGCCCTAGAACTGAATCATTTACTTGTATCTGAAAAGAACTTTCAGATGAATAGGAAGGAAGCTTGATCTCAATGAATCAGAATTTATATTCTATGATCGACCAGTATAAACATCAACAACTTCGAATTGGACCAGTTTCCCCTCAACAAATCAGGGCTTGGGCAAATAAAATTCTACCCAATGGAGAGATAGTTGGAGAGGTGACAAAACCCTATACTTTTCATTATAAAACCAATAAACCGGAGAAAGATGGATTGTTTTGTGAAAG